CTCCTTATCTTATTTTTTTCGGTCAAGAAAAAATATGGCAGATTTGCTGATATTTCTATCAGTTAATGAAAATGAAAGAGCCCAATGCAAAAAAAAAAATGCATGTTGGGTCTTTGAAACAGTTCAGATCATTTTGATAATACTAAGTTTGATCTGTTTTACCGAGAAGGTCTACGGTTCAAGTCCGTATAGCCCTACAGCCCTAGAAAATGAAAATTGGAAATACAAAATTGCATAATTTTCATTTGTTCATTCTTGTTTGTTGTTGGTAACTCGCAGGTTGGTTCATCGAAACCCAATTTTTCCTAGAAATGAAACTAACTCATATCATAGGCGTCGTTTAAAGCAGAACGGAAAACGGAAAGAAAAACGTATTTCAAGAGATTGAATCGATCCTTTTCCAATCGTGGATAAACTTCGGCCATTAATCTTGGGGAGGAAATTCTTATGGCATTTTTCTGTCCACAATCAAAGGGGTTAAGTTAGTGATACTCCTTTTCACCTACCCTTAATGAATATGAATTAATATAGTAATTAATTTAATGAATTTTTAAAGTCAAAATCATGACACGAGCCTGGTGAAAAACCACAAAGAGTTATTCACATAGATCTAGGGAATAGGCCAATGTATTTGTGGACAAGCTACAGTTTACAGTTTGTTGAAAAACGAATCTCTTTAGTAAGTTTCCTTGTCAACAATGTAAAATAAGCTTTTTTTGTATTCAATCAAGAGAAAACCCAGCCGAAATTCTAATAAACGGAATATACCAACACTCAGATACCAATAAGATATTCGATGAGATAGAAATACTTATCCATTCGCTTCCATTTTCCTATTTGTTCTATATCTAAATCACTAATAAAAAAAAACAACAAAAAGACCCCAAGATTCTATTCCAGAATATATATCTATAAAATAGAATTTTTATCAAAAAAATTTTCAAATAATCAAAAGAATAATCAGTTCTACATTCTTAAACACAAAATAAGAATTATTTAGAAGTCACTTTCTTTAGCAAAAATTCTAGGCGAAGACAAGATAATTTGTCCAAGCGTAACATATAGAGTTATACTCACTAAAGAAATGAAATAAAACCGAACAAAAAAAATTAAGTAGATCTGGAGAATCCCCGCCAAGTCAGTCGATAAATCTGGAAATGAGATATGCCTCACAATAATCAAAGCAAACTAGACGGTTTCGTCAAAAGAAATTATTGTTTTGACGAAACAATTATGGGGTTACTTTACAACTTCAATTCGAATCGACCAATCCAGTATATTTTCCACCTTCATGGGAGTGCATCTATAATTTTTGCTTTACGAATAGGATCTTTTTGGGACATTTCTAATAATATCAAGTTTGATTCCTAGTTTGGCATTTTTCATTTCCGGGATTTTAGCCCCGATTAGGAAAGGGCCGGAGAAACTCTCTAGTTATGAATCGGGTATAGAACCAATGGGCGACGCTTGGTTACAATTTTGAATTCGTTATTATATGTTTGCGCTCGTTTTTGATGTTGAAACGATTTTTCTTTATCCACCGGGCAATGAGTTTCGATGTATTGGGGTATATCCGTATTTATAGAAGCTTTGATTTTCGTACTTATCTTAATTGTTGGTTTAGTTTATGCATGGGGAAAGGGAGCATTAGAATGGTCTTAGCTCCTTAATATTCAATTCAGACAAGACAATAAAAAGAAAAGGGAAAAAAGATGGAAAAAGTTATGAATTCCATTGAGTTTCCTTTACTTGATCCAACAGCCAAAATTTCCGTTAGTTCAATTACATTAAATGATCTTTCAAATTGGTCAAGATTCTCTAGTTTATGGCTACTTCTCTATGGTACCAGTTGTTGTTTTATTGAATTTGCTTCACTAATAGTGAAGCGGTTTTACTTTGATCGTTATGGGCTAGTACCAAGATCGAGTTCTAGACAAGCGGATCTAATTTTAACAGCCGGAACAATAACAGGCCCCTCCTTAGTGAGATTATATGAGCAAATGCCCAAACCAAAAAAAATATGTTATGGGAGCCTGTACAATTGTAGGAGGGATGTTCAGTACCGATTCTTATAGTACTGTTCGGGGAGTGAATAAGCTAATACTGGGGATATCTATTTGCCAGGTTGTCCCCCTAAACTTGAAGCAGTTGCAGTTATGGATGCTATAACAAAAACAAAATATCTCGAGCAATTTATCAAGATAGAATTGGGTCTCAACAAGCAAATCGGTGTTTTATTTTACGACCACTCACAAGTTTCATGTTGGACACAGTATGAATAATGGAAATTATGATCAAAGATTCCTCTATCAACCGCTATCTAATTCAGCGATCCCTACTGAAACCTTTTTGAAATATAAAAGTTCAGTATCTTCTCACGAATTAGTGAATTAGGCAGGACTGCTTTAGTACAGAATAAAGAATAAGAAGTAGGGGATCAATCTTCATCAATTTGATCGAGACTCTAAATATTAAAGTGTGGGAGATAAAAAAGATGTAAGGTCGTTTGTCTGCTTGGTTAGTTAAACATGCGATAATTCATAGATCTTTGGGCTTTTATTATAAAGGAATAGAGACTTTACAAATAAAGTTTGAGGATTGGCATTCCATTGCTGTCATTTTATATATATATATATGGTTACAATTACTTACGCTCCCAACGTGCCTATGATGTAGCACCTGGCGGGCTGTTAGCTAGTGTGTATCATCTTACCAGAATAGAGTATGGTGTGGATCAACCGGAAGAGGTAAAAAGTATTTGCCTCAAGGAGGAATCCTAGAATTCCGTCCGCTTTCTGGGTTTGGAAAAGCGCGGATTTTCAACAACGAGAATCCTATGGTTCTCTTATGATAATCATCCGCGCTTGAAACATATATTACTGCCTGAAAGTTGGATAGGATGGCCCTTACGTAAGGATTATATTGCCCCCAATTTTTATGAAAAACAAGATGCTCATTGAATGCTAAGAAGGTAATTTCCACTTAATACAATTTCATAGATTCGAAGATTGGACTTTCTGTTTTAGATTAACCAAAATAATTGAATTTTGTATTAGGGAATTGTGGATAGCCTAAAAAAAAGGCAGGGGATTCATTGGGATTTTTACAAAGATACTTATTTCGTATGAGCCGAATCAATAGGATGAATCTAAGGAGTTCTGCATCATGAACCTTGTACTGCGCCTATTGCTCAAACCGGTTCTAGAAAGTAATGTTGAGACAAATTAGGAAATCGAATAAGAACTAAAATACAAATAACTGGAAGAGTAGTGAATTGGATTTATTTGTATCTGAACCAAATCTTGGTTATTGCAAGTTCAAATATGTATGAAGTATTCACATTCTTTGTTTTGAACGAAAGAAAAAACGCGAAAAATGAATTTCATTTTAGATATTTTATTGAATATTCAAATTCAATTTAAGAAACCCTACCCATCTATAAAATGGATGGGGTATATCTCGCCAAGATAGATTATGATCCAGATTATAAATCAATATGTATCTCGCTTCATATCAATTAATTTCGAAAAAAACCTGATAAAAATTAAACATGTGCCAGGAACCAGATTTGAACTGGTGACACGAGGATTTTCAGTCCTCTGCTCTACCAGCTGAGCTATCCCGACCGTTCCCAGTGTAGCTGCTAATTTTATTAGATGACCGGGGTCTATGTCAAGGAGAAATTACAAAGTTTTTTCTAAGCCATGGCTTGGATCTTTAAAAAGACGACTTTACTAAGTTTCAGTATTGAGTAATGTTATTGATTATGAATTCTTCACATAGGAATTCCTTGCTTAATTTGGATGTGGATTCTAGATCACATGTGATGAGAGAAAATCATTTACGCCCAAATACGTTTGGGAAAAAGAATCAGAAAAGGAATTTTGAACCGCTAAGGAATAACGAAAAAGGCGATAGGATAAAGTCCAATAGGTTCTTGGGGGGGATAGAGGGACTTGAACCCTCACGATTTTAAAAGTCGACGGATTTTCCTCTTACTATAAATTTCATTGTTGCCGGTATTGACATGTAGAATGGGACTCTATCTTTATTCTCGTCCGATTAATCAGTTTTTTAAACGATCTATCGGATTATGGAGTGAATTATTTGATCAATGAATCTTCTTTTTTCAATATGGAATCAATTCACACTACTTCTTCCCTTTTGCGTATTCAAAAATACAGATACAGATTTGGGCCATCATTAATCAATTTATTGATATTGATATAGTATTCAATAGATGCCTTTATCCTTTCGGAAGTTTCATTCCTCTACCAGCGTAATCAACTCCATTTGTTAGAACAACTTCCATAGAGTCTCTGCACCTATCCTTTTTTTGTTTTCTGAATCTTTGTTTTGAGAAAACAGGAGTTGGCTCAGGATTGCCCATTTTTCTTAATTCCGGGGTTTCTCTGAATTTGAAAGTTATCACTTAGTAGGTTGCCATACCAAGGCTCAATTTAATTAAGTCCGTAGCGTCTACCGATTTCGCCATATCCCCCCTGTTTTGAGAATAGGATCTTATTATGATATCATTCCTTTTTTTTTCTTTCATTTATACTGGAACCTTTGAATTCATTAGATAGCGATTACTATTTACTATACTTTACTATACTCGAAAAAGTTCTTTCTTACCTAATAGGAAACCCGTATTTCATTCAATCAAATTGGATTTTATTATTTATGTATCGGCAATTCAATATAGATTGATATATACCCCCATATATATCTTTCTTTTCCTGCCATTTTCACCATTTAATTTGGAATACTTTAACGGTCGATTCTTTTTTTTTTTTTTATTATTAACTCCCCCGATGAAAACCAAGGAATGTCTGATTACTTTATAGTTATAAGTAATTAATCGAAAATAGAATTAGCAAGAAATATAGAATAATAAATATATAATTCATAGGATAGAAAATATAGAAGTGTAACAAAAAGAATTTAAAATGCGATGAGAATCCAAAATAAAAAAGCAAATTAGACTATCTAAAATTAAA